ATGAGCTTTCTACTTATGATCGTCATGAATTGAATTATAATCAAATTGCCTTGGGTCGTTTACCAATGTCAGTAATTGACGATTATACAATTCGAACAATTTTAAATTCACCTAAAAAAAATAAGTAAATGAAATCAAAAAAAGTAAATCCTTTGATTAAAGATAAAGAGTAATTTCCAATTGATTTATAAGGTTCAGTTTTGATCGAAAGGAATGCCGTTTTTTTCGTTTATTTTGTTTAGTCACTAACTACAAATTCTAACTATTGATTGGTTGGTTCGTGCTTCAATTTGGATTGAAAATCTATGAATATATCTGTAATTTTTTCGAAATCTAAATATAGTTTTGAACCACTCTTTAACTTTAAGATAAAGAATGATATTAGTCCAAGAACTGTACCTACATCAATTCACATTTCTTAGGATTTAATTCAATTAAGAACTTTTCAGAAAAAATTTCCCTGGTGGTTCAATAAGGTCATGAAAAAATTTCAATTTATTTATCTCTTTACATATAATGGATTTGCCCGGACCAATACATGATTTTCTTTTAGTCTTTTTGGGATCCGGTCTTATATTAGGAGGCATAGGGGTAGTATTACTTACCAACCCAATTTATTCTGCTTTTTCGTTGGGACTGGTTCTTGTTTGTATATCCTTATTCTATATTCTATCAAACTCTCATTTTGTAGCTGCCGCACAACTCCTTATTTACGTGGGAGCTATAAATGTTTTAATTATATTTGCTGTCATGTTCATGAACGGTTCAGAATATTCCAAAGATTTTCATCTTTGGACCGTTGGGGATGGCGTTACTTTGTTGGTTTGTACAGGTATTTTTGTTTCACTAATGACTACTATTCTGGATACGTCATGGTACGGGATTATTTGGACTACAAGATCAAACCAAATTATAGAGCAAGATTTGATAAGTAACAGTCAACAAATTGGAATTTATTTATCAACAGATTTTTTTCTTCCATTTGAACTCATTTCGATAATTCTTTTAGCTGCTTTGATAGGCGCAATTGCTGTGGCCCGCCAGTAATAAATCTTTCGAACTAGTAACCGAAATCAAAACGAAACTTTGTTCTGTGTTATCACATCCATTTCCGCTCACTTCAATCTTATTTGAAGATTGTTTATGTCTAAAATAGAAATTATTTTATTTGATCTATTGGCAATAGATTCCCTTATTCAGTACTTTTTTTTATTCTAGTCACTTAAACTCATTAAATTGTTTTTCATCTTGAAATGAATCAAAATTGATAAGGAGTTGGTCAATGATGCTCGAACATGTACTTGTTGTGAGTGCCTATTTATTTTCTATCGGTATTTATGGATTGATCACAAGTCGAAATATGGTTAGAGCCCTTATGTGTCTTGAACTTATACTGAATGCAGTTAATATAAATTTCGTAACATTTTCTGATTTTTTTGATAGTCGCCAATTAAAAGGAAATATTTTTTCAATTTTTGTTATAGCTATTGCAGCCGCTGAAGCAGCTATTGGACCAGCTATTGTTTCCGCAATTTATCGTAACAAAAAATCAACTCGTATCAATCAATCGAATTTGTTGAATAAGTAGTAATGTATTAATCATAGAAGTTCTAATATTTATCAAATCAAATTAACATGGATGATACATAACGTATTGATCGTGTTTACAAAAAATGCAAGAAATCAAAGTATCTTGGACCTCTCGTAGGAGTCGATCTGGAAGCAGATTGATTAGAAAAATTATGGTAAATCATTGATTCATCTGGTGTCTAAATATATGTATAATTCATTTACAAGTTTACTAGATCGAAAATTTATGATGTTCAAAAATTTATATATCCAATGTCACATTCAGTAAAGATTTATGATACATGTATAGGGTGTACTCAATGTGTACGAGCCTGCCCCACAGATGTATTAGAGATGATACCTTGGGACGGATGTAAAGCTAAGCAAATTGCTTCTGCTCCAAGAACAGAAGACTGTGTTGGTTGTAAGAGATGTGAATCCGCCTGTCCAACGGATTACTTGAGTGTTCGAGTTTATTTATGGCATGAAACAACTCGAAGCATGGGCCTAGCTTATTGATCCCTTTCCCAAATCCCACCTGAATATATTTTCTTTTTTTTTTACCGACAAAAATCCCCCTGCTCGAAAAAGAAAATATATATTTTCTTTTTCGAGCACGGATTTTTCTGGTCCAAGTGTATCTTGTTTTTACTACGAATTATTTTCCTTGGTTAACAATAGTGGTAGTTTTGCCAATATTCGCGGGTTCCTTAATTTTCTTTCTTCCTCATAGAGGAAATAAGATAATTAGGTGGTACACTATATTTATATGTACCGTAGAACTCCTTCTAATAACTTATGCATTCTATTATCATTTCCAATTGGACGATCCATTAATGCAACTGACGGAGGATTATAAATGGATCAATTTTTTTGATTTTTACTGGAGATTGGGAATAGATGGACTTTCTATAGGACCTATTTTGCTGACAGGATTTATCACCACTTTAGCTACTTCAGCGGCTCGGCCGGTTACTCGAGATTCCCGATTATTCCATTTCCTGATGTTAGCAATGTATAGTGGTCAAATAGGATCATTTTCTTCTCGAGACCTTTTACTTTTTTTCATCATGTGGGAGTTAGAATTAATTCCCGTTTATCTACTTCTATCTGTGTGGGGGGGAAAAAAACGTTTATATTCAGCTACAAAGTTTATTTTGTACACTGCAGGAAGTTCCGTTTTTTTATTAATGGGAGTTCTGAGTATCGGTTTATATGGTTCCAATGAACCAACATTCAATTTTGAAATATCAGTTAATCAATCTTATCCAGTAGTACTGGAAATAATATTCTATATTGGATTTCTTATTGCTTTTGCTGTCAAATCACCGATTATACCTTTACATACATGGTTACCAGACACCCATGGAGAGGCACATTACAGTACTTGTATGCTTCTAGCCGGAATATTATTAAAAATGGGAGCATATGGATTGGTTCGGATCAATATGGAATTATTGCCCCGCGCTCATTCTATATTTGCTCCCTGGTTGATGATAGTAGGCACACTTCAAATAATCTATGCAGCTTCAGCATCTCCCGGTCAACGTAATTTAAAAAAAAGAATAGCCTATTCCTCCGTATCTCATATGGGTTTCATAATTATAGGAATTGGCTCTATAAGTGATATGGGCCTCAATGGAGCCATTTTACAAATAATATCTCATGGCTTTATTGGCGCTGCACTTTTTTTCTTGGCAGGAACGAGTTTTGATAGAATACGTCTTGTTTATCTCGACAAAATGGGCGGAATGGCGATCCCAGTTCCAAAAATATTCACGACTTTCAGTATCTTATCGATGGCTTCCCTTGCATTACCGGGGATGAGTGGTTTTGTTGCAGAATTAATAGTATTTTTTGGACTAATTACCAGCCAAAAATTTTTTTTAATAACAAAAATACTAATTACATTTGTAATGGCAATTGGAATGATATTAACTCCTATTTATTCATTATCTATGTTACGCCAAATGTTCTATGGATACAAGTTTTTTAATGCTCCAAACTCTTATTTTTTTGATTCTGGACCGAGAGAGTTATTTGTTTCGATCTCTATCCTTTTACCTGTAATAGGTATTGGTATTTATCCGGATTTCGTTTTCTCACTATCCGTTGACAAGGTCGAAGATATTATATCTAATTATTTTTATAGATAATTATTAAAAAAATTAATAAAATAAAAAATCAAACATCAATCTTATAGTATAATAAGAATAAGATGTTTAAAAAATTCGTTGTACAATTACAAAAAACAAATATTTTTTCTTCTCTTAAGTTTATTTTTAACTTAAGTTAAAAATAAAAATGAATTATACTTTTAACCAGATATGTTTGGCCTTTGTAAGAACCTTTTGAATCACTAGTTTGATTCAAAAGGTTCTCGATGGCTTACACGATGTTTTCTTATATATATGCTGTCCCATGTTTATTTGTGTTCATTAGGTCCTTTTTTCAGTTAGATGTTAGGGTAAATGAACCATAACTATGTAGCCCTATTCCTAACAGATTGACCCCAAAATAGCATATCCAAATTATAAGAAATCCCATAGAGGCTACAATTGCAGAATTTACAACCTCAAAATTTTTATTTGTTCGAATATGTAAATAAATCGCGAATACGGTCCAAGTAATAAATGCCCAAGTTTCTTTCGGATCCCAATTCCAATATGAGCCCCATGCCTCATTTGCCCATACTGCTCCCGAAAGAATACCTATGGTTAAAAAGATAAAACCTATACCAATAATACGATAACTCCAATGATCCAATTGTTGAATCAATTGAGACCTATAATAATTCCTAGAAGAAATTAAGGAAGTGTTCCATAAAACATTGTTTCTTTCGTTCATGTATTGGATCTCATCAAAACAAAACGACTCATTATTGCTTTTCTCAAAAAGACTTATGACTTTGCGAGATGTAATGACTATAAGAGCTACTGATAATAATGATCCACATAAAAGAGATGCATAGCCAAATACCATCATACTTACATGCATCATTAACCAATGAGATTGGAGAGCGGGTACTAATAGTACGGATTGATGCATTTCGGTTAAAAAACCAGAAGTAGCAAAGCCTTGGGTAAAAATAACACTTGGCGCGGTTATTGCGCTTAAAGGGTTTATATTTTTTTTTAAATACGGAACCATATGAATAATGGACAAACTCCATGAAAGAAAAATGAATGATTCGTATAAATCACTTAAAGGTAAATGCCTTGAATAAATCCAACGAGTAACTAATAATCCTGTTATACAGACAAAAGTAGTTTTTATGCCTTTTTCTGATGAATCATATAGTCCTACGCTTTCATTAACTAATAAGATTATCAAACGAATTGAAATTATAATTGAAACAACCGAAAAGGATATATGAGTTAATATATGCTCTAAAATGGAAAATATCATAAAAAAATTATAAAAAAAGAGGAGAATCTCCCAATTATAGAAATGGAAATCGGGAATAGAATTCATTATAGGACTTATTCTTTTATAAGATGCCATGCCGCCACTCGGACTCGAACCGAGATGCTCTAGCACTGCTTCCTAAGAGCAGCGTGTCTACCGATTTCACCATAGCGGCTTTTCGAAATCATAATAACCTATTTTTATTCAATTGTCGAGGTTAAAGTACTCACAATATTTTTTAGTTTTATTTTATAAGAAACATTGAAATTCATGAATAAAGAAATTGATGAATCAAAACTCGTTTAAAAAATAGTGATTTGAACCTAGTTACAATAATAATCCTTATTTTTTATTATTTTATTTAACGTAACATTAACAATGGAGTTCTTTTAGTTTATACTCTCCTAAAATGGAACTTTTCTAACTACATAGTTTTTACCGCAATTCAATGTTCTTTTTTTCTTTTTATTCTTTTTTTTTATGACCAAAATTGATACATTTCTCGTATAAAATATCCATTGATAAAAGCTTCTTGTCGCATTTAGGTGGATATTTTATACGAGGGATATAAGGGATATATAAGGATAAGGATTATATATTGATAATTATTTTTTAAAATGAGTGTTCAGAAAATTCCAAAACAAGTTTTAAACTTAAAAAATGAGTTTCAACGAATCATTAATTTGGATTAAAGATCTTATATTATGTTTGTTCTTTTCTAATAAATATTTGTTCTTTCCTATTTGAAAATAATTTATATATAGATATACTAATTTATATATAAAAAGATTATTCTATATAAATTAGTATAAATTCTAAACGAAATTCAAAACTAGACTCTTTTTAGAGTCAGAGATAGATCCAGATTATTCCAATGTTTAATTATTTATTTCTTGTTGTACAAAAAAACTTTTTGAATTCCCTGTAGAAAGAGATTTCGCTAATGAAAAAACTTTTAATGCTACCCAATACCCCTTCCTTTTCCAAATATTATTACGAATTCGTTTTTTTGATATGGAAGTACGTTTTTTTGGAACTGCCATTAAAAAATTATGATAGGGTATTCAGTTCTATAGTTGGATGTGAAAGACATCTATTGTTCAAAACCAATTGTTTTTTACTATATAATTCTCTCTTTATTGTCTAAATTCGACTCTTTTCATAAAAAAATATAAATCAAAGCGGTTGTGCCTTTATGTTGTTTATTTTCGTCATGCTATATTTATACATGTAATAAAATACATCAAAAAGTTTAAGAAACCAAACTTTTATTTTTGAATTTAATAAAAAAACGTTAATAATTTTTTTTTATATTAATTGCTTAATTGGTCAAGCTCAAAAAAAGAGTGCACCTAATGAAAATTGTAAAATTAAAATGAGACTAGTAGTTAATCTGTTAAAGTATACATTATTTTTTATATAAAAAAGAAGCCCTTTTATTTTTGTAATTTCTTCACTCAATTAAAAAACTTCATTGGTTAATGATTCTGAATAAACGAACTAAAAAAAAAAAAATATCTCTTTTTTTTTTTCTGGGGTTAAGTTATGGACTGTGTCTGTCTTTTATGAATTCTATTAAAATAACATATTCTTTTTGGTGTAATTATTTGTTCTTACTCTCTCTAGAGATTAAAATATTGTATTATGTAAATTGTAATAAGTAATAAGAATTGAAATTTTTATTTTTTTTTTGTTTGAAGTATTTGGAAAAGATTTAGAATAATTAAGAATAAAAAATATTTATTTTAGTTTTACATATCTTATCTTAATTTTTTTTATTAACTGACTCCTTTCAAAAAAATAAGAGCTGATGAATCAGAAACAGTTAACTAAGAATAAAAGATTTTTATTTATTTTTATGGAATATACATACCAATATTCATGGATCATACCTTTCATTCCAGTTATAATTCCTATGTTAATAGGGGTGGGACTTCTCCTTTTTCCGAAGGCAACAAAAAATCTTCGCCGCATGTGGGCTTTTCCTAGTGTTTTATTGTTAAGTATAGTTATGATTTTTTCAGTCAATCTGTCTATTCAGCAAATAAATAACAGTTATATCTATCAATATGTATGGTCTTGGACCATCAATAATGACTTTTCTTTAGAGTTCAGCTACTTGATCGATCCACTTACTTCTATTATGTTAATCTTAATTACTACTGTTGGAATTATGGTTCTTATTTATAGTGACAATTATATGTCTCATGATCAAGGATATTTGAGATTTTTTGCTTATATGAGTTTTTTCAATACTTCAATGCTGGGATTAGTGACTAGTTCTAATTTGATACAAATTTATATTTTTTGGGAATTAGTTGGAGTGTGTTCTTATCTATTAATAGGTTTTTGGTTCACACGACCGATTGCCGCGAATGCTTGTCAAAAAGCGTTTGTAACTAATCGTGTCGGGGATTTTGGTTTATTATTAGGAATTTTAGGTCTTTATTGGATAACGGGCAGTTTCGAATTTCGGGATTTGTTTGAAATATTCAATAGTTTGATTTATAATAATGAAGTTCATTTTTTATTTGTTACTTTGTGTGCCTTCTTATTATTTTCTGGTGCAATTGCTAAATCCGCTCAATTCCCCCTTCACGTATGGTTACCTGACGCTATGGAAGGACCTACTCCTATTTCAGCTCTTATACATGCTGCTACTATGGTAGCAGCAGGAATTTTTCTTGTCGCTCGGCTTCTTCCTCTTTTTATGGTTATACCTTACATAATGAATATAATAGCCTTAATAGGTATAATAACATTACTATTAGGAGCTACTTTAGCTCTTGCTCAAAAAGATATTAAGAGAAGTTTAGCCTATTCTACAATGTCTCAATTGGGTTATATGATGTTAGCTTTAGGTATTGGGTCTTATCGAGCTGCTTTATTTCATTTGATTACTCATGCTTATTCAAAAGCATTGTTGTTTTTAGGGTCCGGATCAATCATTCATTCAATGGAAGCTATTGTTGGATATTCTCCAGATAAAAGTCAAAATATGGTTCTTATGGGTGGTTTAATAAAACATGTGCCAATTACAAAAACTGCTTTTTTATTAGGTATACTTTCCCTTTGTGGTATTCCACCCCTTGCCTGTTTTTGGTCCAAAGATGAAATTCTTAATGATAGTTGGTTGTATTCACCGATTTTTGCAATAATAGCTTTTTCCACAGCAGGATTAACTGCATTTTATATGTTTCGGATCTATTTACTTACGTTTGAGGGCTCTTTAAATGTGAATTTTCAAAATTACAGCGGCAAAACAAATAACTCGTTTTATTCAATATCTTTATGGGGAAAAGATAAAGAAGGGAAAAAAATAATTAAAAAAGATTTTCGGTTATTATCTTTATTAACAATGAATAATAATGAAAGGATTTCTTTTTTGGGGAAGAAGACATATCCAATTGATATTAATATAAGAAAGATGACGCGACCCTTTATTACTATTGCTCATTTTGGCATTAAGAACACTTTTTCGTATCCCCATGAATCGGATAGTACTATGCTCTTTCCTATGCTTGTATTAGGTATATTTACTTTGTTCGTTGGAGCCATAGGAATTCCTTTGAATCAACAAGGAATGGATTTTGATATATTATCAAAATTGTTAACTCCAGCTATAATATATCAAAATTCAAATAATTCTGTGGATTGGTATGAATTTGTGACAAATGCAAGTTTTTCATTGAGTATAGCTTATATCGGAATATTTATAGCGTCTTTTTTATATAAGCCTGTTTATTCATCTTTACAAAATTTGAACTTCCGAAATTCATTTCTTAAAAGTGTTCCCAATCGAATTCTTTGGGAAAAAATAATAAATGTGATATATGATTGGTCATATAATCGTGGTTACATAGATGTTTTTTATGCAATATCCTTCAATAACGGTATAAGAGGATTAGCTCAACTAACTCATTTTTTTGATAAACGAGTAATTGAAGGAATTACGAATGGAGTCGGTATTACAAGTTTTTTTGTCGGAGAGGTTATCAAATATATAGGTGGTGGCCGAATTTCTTCTTATCTCTTATTGTATTTATTTTATGTATTCATTTTTTTATTCATTTTAATTTTTTAAATTATAAAATTTAAAAGTAAGTTAATTTATATTAAAAATAAGTTATATTATAAGAAAAAATTTTTACATTTTTATTTCTTTAAATTTAATTTTATTTCATTTTTTACAGCATTTTCAAATCGATCATTTTTTATATAGCGAAATGGTCGCTTCCATTGTTTATAGTCGAAAAGAATATTAACAAGAGGTTTTTCAAACCAGAATATCTCTTTATCCTTTTTATCTTGAAATATTTCTAACTTCGAATTTTCTTGATTCCCATCTAGATAAGAAGTTTCATAAATTGGTCTATTTTTATAGCGTGTCTCTTTAAAGTGGAATTCATCCTTTGTTTTTCCCTTTCCATTCATTCGGATCTTTTCTGTTTCATCCATTTTGTCCGGATCCTCCTTTTCTTCCGAAAAAAGAGAAGGAGAAGGATCTTCTTCAGTGGATTCCTCTTGTTCCTGTTTAGTCCCCTTTGTTTCGGAAGTTGTTTCTATTTCTACATCTGTTTCTTCCTCGCTTTCCCCCCTTTCTTCCGCTTCTGAGGTTTCTTTCAGTTTCTTAGTAATAATGGGTGACGGTACTCTGCCTAAATAGTAGACACAGGTAATAAATAAGAGAATACTAAAGATTCGAGCCATATTAGATCTAATAAGTACATTAAATCTAATAGAATCATTTTGCTGTATCCAGACTAATACCAATCCAACCCATTTCATGAATAAAATGTGACCAATTAACCAACCAACAAAACTACTTGTTACAAATAATATCTTGTTGTTGCATCGAAACATATAAATGTTGACTAATCTGACTAACATTGAACTTGGTAAAATGAAATGGTTGAATAATTGAAAAATTAGATTATTCAGGAATACGCATTGAATGCTAAGATTACGCATTGAGTTTCTGGTAGTAGATCCATAATCAAAAAAGTGTTTGTGATTGTTCCAG